GGACCCTATTGAATTTCATTCTGAGGAGGACCCTTATAGGGATCGTATCAATTCTTATCAAATAGAGACGGGTTTAGCTGAGGCTGTTCAAACAGGCATAGGCAAACTAAATGGTATTCCTATAGCAATTGGTGTTATGGATTTTAAGTTCATGGGGGGTAGTATGGGATCCGTAGTAGGCGAGAAAATCACACGTTTGATCGAGTATGCTACTGATAGATCTCTCCCAATTATTATGGTGTGTGCTTCTGGAGGAGCGCGCATGCAAGAAGGAAGTTTGAGCTTGATGCAAATGGCTAAAATATCTTCCGCTTTATACAATTATCAATCAAATAAAAAGTTATTCTATGTATCAATCCTTACATCCCCTACAACTGGTGGGGTGACAGCCAGTTTTGGTATGTTGGGAGATATCATTATTGCCGAACCCCATGCTTACATTGCATTCGCGGGTAAAAGAGTAATTGAACAAACATTGAAGAAGACAGTACCTGAGGGTTCGCAAGTAGCGGAGTATTTATTCAATAAGGGTTTATTTGATCCAATCGTACCGCGTAATCTTTTAAAAGGTGTTCCGAGTGAGTTATTTCAGTTCCATGGGTTCTTTCCCCGCCCTTGAACCAAAGAAATTCAAGTCAAAAATAGAAGTAGTAGAGCGATAGATTTAGTTATTTGTAGGCAAAAAAGTAGTTCATTTCGTTTATCAGAATTGAAGTAGCAAGGATGGAGCTTTCTTTGCTGGCATAAAGACAATTTGTAATTGTAGTGAAGTAGTAAGAATCAGAAGTTTCAGAGGATTTTTTCTCCAGATCCATCTTTTCTTTTATCCTACCTTTACTAATGAGTAATCAGATCAGGGACGGACCCTTTAGCAACAGAGCAGGATAAAAGATCAAAGTAGTGTCTTTTTCCTTCGGAGAAATCCAAATTAGAGAAATCAAAAAAAGCCCCCTTGTTACATATCAAATGTTCCAACCTAACTAAGATATAGAAAGAAATATGCAACACTTCTATATCTCCCGAGAATCATACATTTTTAATATGAATCCTTGTTGGATCAAATTATAACGAAAAATTGGTTTAGAAATATAAGGGAGGAATAAGAATAAATAATAAGATTCTCATACATATATTTCCCGGAAAAGGATGGGTAAGTCAACTAATTTTTAGTTTAGATCCACATTCTTTGTACTCATATTCTAATAACTTAGAATATTATATTAATATACTTATAATTATAATATATAATTATAATAGATATCTTTATAACAAAGAGAAGTATCAATTAAATACACCGAGGCACCGATTCTATGACAGATTTCAACTTACCCTCTATTTTTGTGCCTTTAGTAGGCCTATTATTTCCGGCAATTGCAATGGTTTCTTTATTTTTCCTTGTTCAAAAAAACAAGATTGTCTAGATATGATGGGACCCAATCTCATCAATTTATTTCAATCTTTGGATCATAATACAGATTTGCATTTCATTTAATGGGAATGGTACGACATGCGGCTTCGGACTTCGGACACAAATCACAAATGTAAATAGATGATCATATGGATAAATCCATGTTTATGCATCTATAGCTCGACTTTTATTTCAACGGGTCGATCGGATATCTGGAATATATATATTATGTATGATAATGATATATAAATAGATATATCTAGATCATATGAATGAGGGTGATGCTAGTTTGAATGGGGGGAGATGTTAGTTCTATCTAACTGATTTGATGAATGAATCCTGATTGATGATTTACATCGTGATAGTATTAGCGGATGAAAGTTACTTCGGGAGCCAAAAAACTCATTTTGATGATTCTCTCAATTCCAATAGAATGAAACTCGATCTAATCTAGTATGAATTGGCGATCAGAACATATATGGATAGAACTTATAACGGGTTCTAGAAAAATAAGTAACTTCTGCTGGGCCTGTATCCTTTTTTTAGGTTCACTAGGATTTTTATTGGTTGGAACTTCCAGTTATTTTGGTAGGAATCTGATATCCTTATTCCCATCTCAGCAAATAGTTTTTTTTCCACAAGGGATCGTAATGTGTTTCTACGGTATCGCGGGTCTATTCATTAGCTCCTATTTGTGGTGCACAATTTCGTGGAGTGTAGGTAGCGGTTATGACAAATTCGATAGAAAAGAAGGAATAGTGTGTATTTTTCGTTGGGGATTTCCTGGAAGAAATCGTCGCATCTTTTTTCGATTCCGTATAAGGGATATCCGTTCGATCAGAATAGAGGTTAAAGAGGGTCTTTTTCCTCGCCGTGTCCTTTATATGGAAATTGGGGGCCGGGGAGACATTCCATTGACGCGTACCGATGAGAATTTAACTCCACGAGAAATTGAACAAAAAGCTGCCGAATCGGCCTATTTTTTGCGCGTACCAATTGAAGTATTTTGAAATGAAACAAAGAAATCGAGGAATGAGTGCTCCTCGTCACGAGGGAGAGGGAGGGAACCCAAGAATCCCTTTTTCTTTTAATATAACTGATGTTTCGCTCCTTTGATCAAAAATTTAGTTAAATCCTATTTCCCACATCCCGATGGAAATATCATGTCCTGCGTACCATGGAGCAGGTGGACTTATGGAACAATCATACCATGAAGTGATTTTAGTCCATCAAAACTATTTTTCATGCGTATGAAATTCCACTTAATTCTTTCATTTTCATATTATTAACAAGTTTAATAAGTATGTATTCATCACATATATCAGGTCGGAGTACAGAATCCATATTTTAGGATTTTAGGACCAAAATTTCGAATCAATACATTACATTATATATAGATGAAGATAAGATGGATCATACCCAGTAAATTATCCCTCTTTTGTCAATTAACCTTTCTTTTTATTCATCTTTCTTGATGCTTGTTTCTTGATGACCAAACAATTGGATTTTTTAGAACCACTCCCGTTTTGCCGACTATTTCGGATTTCATCATCGGTATTTTTCAGAATTATCCCCTCGATTATTCCTGGGATGTGGATAATCAGTGAAACAATTCGAAATAATTGATTGATATAACAAAAGAGTTTTTCTCGAAATACGATTTTTCTCGAAATACGATTTTTCTCGAAATACGAATAATATTCATGTTTGTTACTTCAAGTGCTTCTTTCTGGCATTCATAAAAAAGACCAAATGAACATGCAATTGATCCGAATTTGACCGATTGAGATGTCTGGGGACACTATTTCATTACCTCCGCATTCGAAATAAATGAACCCTTATTCCATTTCTGGAGACAAGGACTAAACAAATTACACAATGGGAAATAGATCCATAGGTTCCATACCTCGTTATAGAACTCGTGCTTCATACATCATACAAATATCAGACATAGTCAACAAATGAATCAGGTTCATTAACAATTCACGGATTGGAAGTGACGAAAAAGAAAGCATTGAATCCCCTACCATATCTTGCATCTATCGTATTTCTGCCTTGGGGAATTTCTCTCTCATTTAATAAAAGTATGGAACCTTGGGTGACTAATTGGTGGAATACCAGCCAATCCGAAACTTTTTTGAATGATATTCAAGAAAAGAACATTCTAGAGGGATTCATAAAATTAGAAGAACTGTTCTTGTTGGACGAAATGATAAAGGAGTATCCGGAGACACATATACAAAAGCTTCGTATAGGAATCCACAAAGAAACGATACAATTGGTAAGAATGCACAATCAAGATCATATACATATTATTTTGCATTTCTCGACAAATATAACCTGTTTCGGTATTCTAAGTGCTTATTCTATTATGGGTAATGAAGAACTTATCACTCTTAATTCTTGGGTTCAGGAATTCCTCTATAACTTAAGCGACACAATAAAAGCTTTTTCCATTCTCTTATTAACCGATTTATGTATTGGATTCCATTCGCCCCACGCTTGGGAACTAATGATTGGTTCGTTCTACAAAGATTTTGGATTTGTTCAGAATGAGAAAATTATATCCGGTCTCGTTTCTACCTTTCCGGTCATTCTAGATACAATTTTGAAATATTGGATCTTTCATTATTTAAACCGTGTATCTCCTTCACTTGTAGTGATTTATCATTCACTGAATGAGTGAAGAACAGATTGAATCTGACAACATAAAGAAAATTGTAATCTCACTTTGTATATAAACAAACCATTCAAAATCTTACCCATTCTTTATACTTTTATTCGTCGAGGGGATTAGATTACTTCTGTATTCCATATAATGGCAGAATCGGGGATAGGGAACTATACTGACTCCCTACCTAATTTATTGTAGAAATTTCCGGGATCAATGATTAGACCATGCAAAAAAATAGAAATACTTTTTCTTGGGTAAAGGAACAGATGACTCGATGCATTTCCGTATCGATGATGATATATGTAATAACTCGGGCATCTATTTCAAATGCATATCCCATTTTTGCGCAGCAGAGTTATGAAAATCCGCGAGAAGCAACTGGGCGTATTGTATGCGCTAATTGCCACCTGGCTAACAAGCCCGTGGATATTGAGGTTCCACAAGCTGTGCTTCCTGATACTGTATTTGAGGCAGTTGTTAGAATCCCCTACGATATGCAACTGAAACAGGTTCTTGCTAATGGTAAAAAGGGAGGTTTGAATGTAGGGGCTGTTCTCATTTTACCCGAAGGATTTGAATTAGCTCCCCCCGATCGTATTTCTCCCGAGATGAAAGAAAAGATGGGTAATCTGTCTTTTCAGAGTTATCGTCCTAATAAAAAAAACATTCTTGTGGTGGGCCCTGTTCCTGGTCAGAAATATAGTGAAATCGTCTTTCCCATCCTTTCTCCAGATCCCGCTACTAAGAAAGAGGTTCACTTCTTAAAATATCCTATATATGTAGGTGGGAACAGGGGAAGAGGTCAGATTTATCCTGATGGGAGCAAGAGTAACAATACAGTCTATAATGCTTCAGCAGCAGGGATAGTAAGTAAAATAGTACGTAAAGAAAAGAAAGGTGGATATGAAATAACCATATCTGATGCATCGAATGGGCACGAAACGGTTGATATTATACCTCCAGGACCAGAACTTCTTGTTTCTGAAGGTGAATACATCAAGCTTGATCAGCCATTAACAAGTAATCCCAATGTAGGTGGTTTTGGTCAAGGCGATGCAGAAATAGTACTTCAAGATCCATTGCGTATCCAAGGCCTTTTGTTCTTCTTAGCATCTGTTATTCTGGCGCAAATCTTTTTGGTTCTTAAAAAGAAACAGTTTGAGAAGGTTCAATTAGCCGAAATGAATTTCTAGATCCACGGATTCCTCAACATCGAGCTGGCAAAAAAGCTGAATTTTTTTGATCGCAATTATATTATGTGTATGCGCGGTCAAAAATCACGGGAAGCCCCTTTTTTTGCTTGCTTTTGATTATATATACCATTTCGAGATATCGGAGATGACTTGTATTCCAGATTAGAAAATAGCAATAGTATGGAATTGCAAAAGAAGATGATTGGATCAAAATTTAGTTTAGTGTGATTATGCCAGGTTTCTTATTGCCACATGGTAAATGGCACGTAATGCCTCATTTAGATTCTATATCTAATAAACGCATAAGTGGGGTAGAAAGCAGGATAAATGAAGAAAAAAGGAAGGCTCCAGGAAAGATTACTCGTCTCCCAAATCTTCTTTCTACAAAGAAAGAAAAGGAATTTTCCGCTCTTTCATTGCGTCGAAATAATAATGGTTCTGGGTCTCATTCGTCAAATCAAATAAATATTAATTGCGGGTTTATCGGAACCTCTTTGAATTTATAAGAAAGAAGAGAAGTATGGGGGATAAAAAAAGAGAGAGGGGCAAGAGAAACTCAATTGAGCAAATGGAATTTTTGCAATGAACTTATAAAAAGAAAAAAGACTCGCTTAAAAAGATTTTTCATGTTCTATTCTAATTCCGGGTCAAAAAGTGGAAATCTTGGGTTTTCGGGCATATCAAAATCCTTATTAATTTGATTAATTTGATTATCTTATTATACCTTATTATCTTATCTCATCACTCACATCAAAGTTACAGTTCAAACTTGATTTTTCTATAGTTTCCTAGTTTCCAATTAGTTTAGTATAGGAATGATTTGTAAGGTGTCTCATCTGTAGAAATCCATATTATTTATGGCATTCAAAAGATCCTTCTTTCTTTACTTTATTCTTACTTCGGAAAAGTCCACACTATATCTATAGATACTATGAATCCATCAGTGGATTCGACATTTCAAAAACATTATAAAAAATTAAGGAATGTAGTAATTTCATCGGGGCCATTTTTCATTTAGAAAAATCTAATACATGTATATATTATGATTGTGTTGACTGGATGAATTTCCACCTCTTATGGAATGGGTCAAGGTCTCGGTGGAAGAGTAAGAACTCAACAGGACCTGACCCCTCCTTATATGGATTTGAGGTCCTGTTGAGTTCTTACTCTTCCATGTCTACAGTACGGTTCATCCGATTATTACAGGGATGATCCCAATCCGGAATATGAGCCGTAGAAGAAAACGCCGATTAAACCGATCACAAGAATACCAGTTACAGTACCTATCAGCCAAAGAGGAATCCTTCCAGTAGTATCGGCCATTTACCTCACTTCCCTCCCCATTTCATCAAGTGGTCATGCTATAGACATAAACAGTCATGGATAGTTATGGGTATGATATCCTTCCGAATGAGATAAGAGAATTTCCTTTCTTTCTCTCAATTGAAGAAATAATTGGAAAATAAAACAGCAAGTACAAAAATGAGTAATAACCCCCAGTAGAGACTGGTACGATTCAATTCAACGTTTTGTTCGTTCGGATTTGATTGTGTCGTAGCTCTATAATTAATTCGGATTAGATTTATTTATTTTATCGTTGGATGAACTGCATTGCTGATATTGACCCCAAGAAAAAAACGGTAGGTACAGCTAGTCCGTGAACAGCCAACCATCTCACTGTGAAAATTGGATAGGTTCTATCTATGGTCATTAAGGCCTCCTAAAAGGATCGACTAAATTCATCGAGTTGTTCCAATGAATCGAAACGGCCAGTTATTAATGGAATCCCTTGTCTGCTTTCTGTGAAATATTCGTTGGGTCGAGGGCTTCCAAACACGTCGTAAGCTAAACCCGTGCTGACGAATGACCAACCTGCAATGAATAGGGAAGGTATAGTAATGCTATGAATGACCCAGTATCGAATACTGGTAATAATATCAGCAAAAGCGCGTTCTCCCGTACTTCCAGACATGCTGAGCTCCAATATTACAGTCAAAGGGGGATCGATTTCGTGAAAGATAGAGATCAGTAAATGGAGAAATACTGATATCCAATCTTTGTGAGATCGTCAATATTGTACCAAGGGTGTATTTAGAGTATACCGAATCAGTATAGCTATCTTTCCTCTGACACAGCAATGTTGTTTCAATCAGCATCGAAAAAAATAGTACAGAATTCCTTTCTTCCTTTCTTGTTCCTTGTATAGGCCTAAGCAGGTGTCATTCAATAGAATAGAAAATTCCTTGTAATATAATGTTTTACCGGTTTCGGAATAGGCTGAAGATCTTGGTAAAGGTGACTCGATGGCCTTTATTTTTTATTTAATTAATCTATCTTATCTAATAATTCATGAATGAAATATTCATATTCCCACAATTGGATGCAAAATCTGGAAAGGAGTTTTCGTGGTTGTAGAAGTAGAAAAAAGGTATTTTCGTTCTAACCCCTTCCAATAAGAGGGGTTGTTTGGACAGTACAATAGCAAATAGTATTCGATAAGGGAAAGTGAACAAACAATAGTTGGAGCAGTCGAAATTCATGATGCAACTATAATGGATTGAACTAAACTGGTTTTTCATTAGATTGTTTCATTAGGCTCAATTCAAGGGTTCCCACCTACAAGAAGATAGGACTACATTATGTGAAAAGACAAAAAAATAATAGTAATTGCTAATCTTGGAATCGAGTTGTATCTGAAATAACGCTTTTTATTTCTTTGCTTTGAGAAGTCGTGGGATACTTTTTTTCTTCTTTTGAGATATCTTATATTATATTAAATATTCAAAAATATTAAGTTATATTAAGTAAGTGAAAATAAGAAAGAGTCGTTATCGGTTCGTTCCAAAACGGATCCAATTAAAAAGGAAAAGCAATGATCCAAGTTGGAATGATTTCCAAATCCAATTCTTCTTTCTATCCCATAGTTTTCCATGAAAGAGAATTTCATTTGTGAATGAAGTTACAAGACAGAGTTCGTATTACTATACGAGTGAGTTGTTCAATCAATTTGTTGGTTCGGAATCACGAGATCAGTAGATGTCACAGACGATGAATTCATAGTAAGGTAAATTTACTATTTATTTTTCCTTCGTCACATCACGTTTGTTAGTCCTGTTTCTGTTTATAATGAAATGACTGAGAAATCAAAAGAAAACAAATTCAATTAGGACTAATTCTTTCAATTAGGATTTTTTCTTATCATCGTATCTCGCAAAAACGGAAACTTAGGCAAGTGCTTTATAAACATATGTATAAAAAGAACGTATCTCATTTAGTTCCTTCATGCCTACTATAGCTAGTTATTTCGGTTTTCTACTGACTGCTTCAACTATAACCCCAGCTCTATTTATTGGTCTGAGCAAGATACGACTTATTTGAAATTAATTGAATGAACAATCAAATCAGGAAAATGAGAATTTTAAAATTCAGATTTCTGTAAGATTCCATTCCAGGTATTCTATGGTTTTTACTTCCAGCATCAATTGAAAATTCTTGGACGTTGAGATTACTGGGTGATGCAGATTATTATTTAGATTATAGATAGATATTACCTTTTCTCCCCTTTCAAACAAGACAACAAATCGAAATGATTGAAGTTTTTTTATTTGGAATCGTGTTAGGTCTAATTCCTATTACTTTAGCCGGATTGTTTGTAACTGCATATTTACAATACAGACGCGGCGATCAGTTGGACTTTTGATTGAGTAAGATTTCTTTTTTCTTGTCATTGACCTCCTATCCTTGACCCTCAGGAGGTCAAATTGAATTTGATTGATGTTCACAATTCAAGTTAATGTGATTCGATACAAAGTAGCATCACGCTCTGTAGGATTTGAACCTACGACATCGGGTTTTGGAGACCCGCGTTCTACCAAACTGAACTAAGAGCGCTTTCTCACGACAAGAGATAATCTTTTCCCAATACTTCTTAGCTTGCATATAGTATCATTAAATGATACTAATGATTATGCCATCCCCAATTTCAATTGATCCCATGTTACTGCCCGTAAGATAAGTAATAGGTAGGGATGACAGGATTTGAACCCGTGACATTTTGTACCCAAAACAAACGCGCTACCAAGCTGCGCTACATCCCTTTCAATTGTTGTACAGTGTCATTGTAGAGAATCCCTGTCTTCTTTTCCACACCGTTATTTCCTTTAAATATATCTATATACATTTCTCTTGCCATTTTTGCTTTTTGGTCTCATAACATAAAATAAAAGAGTTAGAGTTAGAATTATGTATATATGAAATCCAAGGTGAAATACAACGTATAAAAGAATGAGTATTTATATGCTCAAGAACAAAAAAAAGAACGGAACGGGGCACTTACTTTTTCTTTTATTCAGGGGCAGGAGTATCTCATCTACTGGATCGTTGTACATATCCATTTTAGTTAAGGATTCCGCACACAAATACAAGTGATCTACAACTAGATATATAATATATCTGATCATATATGTGTTAAATAAAGAAGGAGTATTTTCAATGCGAGATATCAAAACATACCTTTCCGTAGCACCTGTGCTAACTACTCTATGGTTCGGTTCTTTAGCAGGTCTATTGATAGAAATCAATCGTTTATTCCCAGATGCGTTGACATTCCCCTTTTTTTCATTCTAGTTATCGGTGTGGTATTATCGATGTGGTAGAAGATGTTGGCTAACAATAGCAATAAATTCTCTGTTTGTTAAATAGCCCCTGTCCCTCCCTTCACTTTTGTTGAGTAGGGAAATAAAAAGAATAAAAGTGAATTAAACCTCAGCAAAACTCGGATTCGGGGTAGAATAAATAGAGGGAGAGCAGAAATAGAAATGTGGATCTAGGCTTGGATATTCAAGATTAGATAAGATACTTAAATTAAGTGATACTGAAATAAAATACTGAGATTAGGAATAGTAATTGAATTGTAGCAAATAGTTGTATTACGTATTACTCTATTCTATTGATTGCAACTTGCAACGAAATCTTTCATAATTAGATTTCCAGTTAGCAACTTCTATTTTTTTCCTTTCTCCTTTCTTCTTCTTCGGATTGAAGAAGAGAAGAAAGAGTTGAGGGAATCCAAAATACAAAGGAGGTTTATGCCCAAGGGTAAAAATCCCAGAGTTACGGTTATTTTGGAATGTACCAGTTGTGTCCGAAATGGTGCCGATAAGAAGAAGGAATCACCGGGCATTTCCAGATATATTACTCAAAAGAATCGACACAATACACCTGGTCGATTGGAATTGAAGAAATTCTGTCCCTATTGTTACAAACATACGATTCACGGGGAGATAAAGAAATAGATTGAATGCGGTGTTGCCTTGCGTGTGCCAACATTTGAAGGAACAAGAAGGAATTACATATAACATATCTAGGAGCAAATCAAATGCCATTTCGGGCGGATCCGAGATGAATGAAGAAATGGTATTTTAGAGATAAGGAATAAACCATGGAGAAATTCAAGCGACCCTTTCGTAAATCCAAGCGATCTTTTCGTAGGCGTTTGCCCCCAATTGGGTTGGGGGATCGAATTGATTATAGAAACATGAGTTTAATTAGTCGATTTATTAGTGAACAAGGAAAAATATTACCTAGGCGAGTGAATAGATTGACCTTGAAACAACAACGATTAATTACTATTGCTATAAAACAAGCTCGTATTTTATCTTTGTTACCTTTTCTTAATAATGAGAAACAATTTGAGAGAGCCGAGTCGATTTCTAGAACTACCGGCACTAGAACCAGAAAAAAATAGAAATAGGACTACTCTTCAATCGAATCAGAACTCAAATCATAACTCAAATTGATATGATACTTTGTTCGTAAAATCCGGAGCTCATATTCAAATTCAATTGTCGTGTCGGAAGAAAAAAGAAAGAATGGGGGAAGAAGACCCATTTCAATAAAGAAATGGGCTCGTTCATTCCTACTACATTTGATTTTCCTTTACATTGCCATTTTGACTCTACCTTCCCGGGGTAATTCTCCGGGAAACTCTGTTTCATTTAAATTATTCCGTCGGACTCCTCCCGATCAATCTCCTTATTTGATGATATCATTGGAAATCATGTAAAGGCAATTCCTATTTGATATAGCTATTTGTGCAAGTATTTTACGATTAAGAAGGAGCTGCTTCTTGCGCAGATCGTGTATTAATCGACTATAGGGTACCCCATTCTCGCGGGTTACTGCATTTATCCGAGTGATCCACAAACGACGAAAATCTCGCTTTTGCCTTCCTCTACCACTATGGCTGGAAACCAAAGCCCTTATTTTCTGTTGAGTAGCAGTTCGAGTAAGTCTTGAATGAGCTCCTCGAAAGCTTGATGCAAATAAACGAATTTTTCTTCGGCGCCTCCGCGCAATATATCCACGTCTAACTCTTGTCATAGTTTAAAATGGGACTTTGATGAATAAGATTTTCATGAATAACTAATTGATTTTCATTTCTTTTCTTTCAGTCATTCTTTTTCCTTCTCTTGGTCTAAGCAAAACGGATTCTTCCGGTGTATAAAATAAAAATTCCGATGGCTTTCTTTTCTTTTGCTACTATAACCTTCCCAACCACGATTTGTTATTTCTTATAGGCAGTTCATTTCCCCATGAATAAATAGTGGGTTCCATCGTTTCTATGGTTACTTCTTAAACGGCGAGGTCCTATCTATACACCGGAGCCCTTTCCCTCATTTAATCAATGTTATTGGTAACTTGTACAGTTCACACCATTTGGCTCTACCCATGAATTAGCCAGTAATAGGTCTTTTCACAACGAGATCTATCCATACAGTGACGGTATTTAATTATGAAGGTTGGCTAGGTAGCTGACCCTATCAGTCCGTTATTGCAATAGTAAGAGCACCAATATCATTTTCTGCTTTTTAAATACTATTTCCCCGCTTAATGGATAACCATTTGCTACCAATGAGGAATCGCTTTTCATCCCAAATTCAAATCAAGGCGATTGGATTTGCACCAATGGAAACCATAAATTCCATACACAATAGAGGTATATGATAGATTAGATCTTTTTTTTAATGTAGTTCTTCCATTCTACCCCATTCATTTTCATTGGCACTGGTCATTGATACTGTTTAGTTTAGGTCACAGTTCATGATCTGAACGAGTCACACATACACCCTAGTACATGTTCCTCTACGCTGAGGACATCCTCGAAGAGCAGGAGATTTCGTGACATTTCTCATTGGCTGTCTTGTGTTTCTAATAAGTTGTTTAATAGTTGGCATGCTGAATCGTATATAGAATCGGTTGGTTTAGATCGATCCTAACCTGATGATTATGAATTACTTTCATTTGAGTTGAAGATTCTACTTCGAACCATGATTCGAATGAACCATGATTCGAAGTAGAATTACCGATTTACACAAAATCCGCGCTATTTTCGACTGCTACAAGATCAACAATGCCATGAGCTTGGGCTTCTGTTGCTGACATAAAAACATCCCTTTCCATGTCTTCAGATACAACCCATAAAGGTTTGCCCGTTCTTTGTACATAAACTCTTGTTAGTATTTCGCGAAGTTTCAACAGTTCTTCCGCTTCCAGGATAAATTCTCCTGCTTGTGCCTCATAAAAAGAACTAGCAGGTTGGTGGATCATAACCCTGATTATAATATGTCATAATGAACGATTCCTCTATCTCGCAAAATGGAGCGAAAAGAATAAAAATAAAAAAAGATAGAAAACCGTACAGGCAATTTTTGCACATTGCATACGGCTCCGCAATGGAATCTACTCTTCTCTTACATCAAAGAAAGAGACAAATAGATCTATCAGATCCAAATCGTTGGATGACCCATTTACCACCCTTCTTCTCGTAGGAACAAAAAAATACTATGATGGTTCCGTTGCTTTAGATAATATATTCATCTCTCTTCTATGATTCAGCAATCCCAAAGTTTCTTTCTGGTCTGAGTCTGATTAAATAAGAAAAATGATCCCTTTCTTTTCATGCTTAGAAATATTCAGACTCATGTTGTGTAAGGAAAAAGGGTTGTTTGTGACGCTGAAATAGACCCCCGATAAATAACATAGGAATAAGATCAAATCGGGACTAACCTTTTGTTTCATACTACTATCTCGATACATAATCATGTTATGAAAAAGCAATAATGATTTGCTCATATCGAACTAAACGTGCCATGCTATTATTACTTATATATTCCATATGGCGAAGGCATAGTCTTATTTTTTCTTCAAGTCAAATAAAAACTCATTGGCGCCGAGCGTGAGGGAATGCTAGACGTTTGGTAAATTCTCCTCCGACCAGGATGAAAGATCCCATCGAAGCGGCTAATCCCATGCATATTGTATGTACGTCTGGTGGAACAATTTGCATAGCATCATAAATAGCTATTCCCGGTATTACCCATCCGCCGGGAGAATTTATAAACAAATAGAGATCCCTGGTATTATCTTCCATACTGAGATATACCATGAGACCAACAAGTTGATTCGAGATCTCGCTATCAACGCCTTGGCCTAAAAAAAGTAATCTTTCTCGATGAAGTCGGTTGATTAGGAAAAATTGTATCCCCGCAGAACCGTACACGCACCTTTCGGTACATACGGTTCAAAAAAGTTCGAAAAAAAGAATCAATGTGTCGATTCCAGACCTATTCCTTTTTAGTTTAGGCGTTTTCCTGACGAAGGGGTTTTTTTCATTTGCATTTTCCACAAAAATGAGTTTTGGTTTGCCCTCCTAACCTACAAAAAAGAATTCACTGAACATCTTTTTATTGATGTATTGTTTCATCGAGATCCAAATCGCGATGTCATTTTCTTGTTCCTGAATGGGCCTCTTCACTTATTTTAGGTTTATGCTCTACTCCGGGTAAGGATTCGCCCGAATTCCATTTGCGCATATAGGACAAATGACCCCAGTACCACTTATTTTTTTCTTACGACTTTTTTTTATACCTTCCACCAACCAAGTATTCGATGTATTCATCACATTTATATTTATTAGTGGTTTGAGATCACTCCTATGGTCTTATTTCTGATAGATAATAGAAGTGGTAATCAATATTACCCATTTGGTATTTTCTGAACGGAGCCTGGATACTTCATTTTCTTGTTCCAAGTCAACCATAGATTCTTCTAATTGATAAGATAATATTTATCTTTCAAACGAATTGATCCATTTGCACATTTCACGCTCCGAATTATTGAATTGATTTGATGATTCAATCAATCTTTCTTAGGCGAAAGAGAGTATATCTCGATCAGGGGAGAGAACGGGGAAATCCCATATGACCCAATATGTCCGACAAGTCGCACTATATGTCAACCCAAACTGCATCTTCCTCTCCAGGACTCCGAAAAGGGACTTTTGGAACACCAATGGGCATTACATTAAAGAAAACGGGGTTAAGTACTATACTTCACTTTGATGTGGAAACGTAACAATGGGTTTATTGTCCTCATAATATTTCTGTTTATCATATTTTATCCATAGATTGGAAAGCTCATGTAGGAAGACAGAATGAAAAAAAATAAAATTCTTAGGGACGGAGCGGATCCTTCGAATGATGAACAAGTATCTAATGGATTCACTTAAAAAAATGGGACCAATCCCCCCATTGCGTATTGGTACTTATCGGGTATAAAATAAATCTGCTTCTCTTTGTTCCTGCGAACAGAACGGAATTGTTCCATTATTACTATCACCTGCGGCACGTAATAAATGTGAACCCTTGCACCGAGATAATCACTGAATGAGGTCCATAGCATAGTCTTTTCCAATGTGACAAAGTTACATAGTGTCTATTTTTCTTTGATGAAGGGGTATTTCCATGGGTTTGCCTTGGTATCGTGTTCATACTGTCGTATTGAATGATCCTGGTCGCTTGCTTTCTGTCCATATAATGCATACAGCTCTTGTTTCTGGTTGGGCCGGTTCTATGGCTCTATACGAATTAGCTGTTTTTGATCCCTCTGATCCCGTTCTTGATCCAATGTGGCGACAAGGTATGTTCGTTATACCCTTCATGACTCGTTTAGGAATAACCAATTCATGGGGCGGTTGGAGTATTACAGGAGGAACTGTAACCAATCCGGGTATTTGGAGTTACGAAGGTGTTGCCGGGGCACACATTGTGTTTTCTGGCTTGTGCTTCTTGGCAGCTATCTGGCATTGGGTGTATTGGGATCTAGAAATATTCTGTGATGAACGTACGGGAAAACCCTCTTTGGATTTGCCCAAGATCTTTGGAATTCATTTATTTTTATCTGGGGTGGCTTGCTTTGGGTTTGGTGCATTTCATGTAACAGGTTTGTATGGCCCTGGAATATGGGTGTCTGATCCTTATGGGCTAACCGGAAAAGTGCAACCTGTAAATCCTTCATGGGGCGCAGAGGGTTTTGATCCTTTTGTTCCGGGGGGGATAGCTTCTCATCATATTGCAGCGGGCACCTTGGGAATATTAGCGGGTCTATTCCATCTTAGTGTCCGCCCGCCCCAACGTCTATACAAAGCACTACGTATGGGCAATATTGAAACTGTGCTTTCCAGTAGTATCGCTGCTGTGTTTTTTGCAGCTTTCGTTGTTGCTGGAACTATGTGGTATGGTTCAGCGACTACTCCGATCGAATTATTTGGTCCTACTCGTTATCAGTGGGATCAGGGATATTTCCAGCAAGAAATATATCGAAGAGTTAACGCCGGGCTAGCTGAAAATCTGAGTTTATCGGAATCTTGGTCTAAAATTCCCGATAAACTAGCTTTTTATGATTATATCGGTAATAATCCGGCGAAAGGAGGATTGTTCAGAGCCGGCTCAATGGACAACGGGGATGGAATAGCTGTTGGGTGGTTAGGACACCCTGTCTTTAGAGATAAAGAGGGGCATGAACTTTTTGTACGTCGTATGCCTACCTTCTTTGAAACATTTCCGGTAGTTTTGGTAGATGGAGACGGAATTGTGAGAGCCGATGTTCCTTTTAGAAGGGCGGAATCAAAGTATAGTGTCGAACAAGTGGGTGTAACTGTTGAGTTCTATGGTGGTGAACTCGATGGAGTCAGTTATAATGATCCTGCTACTGTGAAAAAATATGCTAGACGTGCCCAATTGGGTGAAATTTTTGAATTGGATCGCGCTACTTTGAAATCCGATGGTGTTTTTCGTAGTAGTCCAAGGGGTTGGTTCACTTTTGGGCATGCTTCGTTTGCTTTGCTTTTCTTTTTCGGCCACATTTGGCATGGTGCTAGAACCTTGTTCAGAGATGTTTTTGCTGGTATCGACCCAGATTTAGATGCTCAAGTGGAATTTGGAGCCTTCCAAAAACTGGGGGATCCAACTACAAGGAGACAAGTAGTCTGATACAACATTTCTTTCGTATGTCTACCCTATGTTTCATATAGGGTACTGGAGAAATATTAATTCGAATCATCACCTATTACTCTTGACCTTTACTTGTCTGGGAAATGATCCCAAATGAACAGGTATGGAAGCTATAATTGTAAAACACGATCGAATCTATGGAAGCATTGGTTTATACATTCCTGTTGGTCTCGACTCTGGGGATAATATTTTTTGCTATCTTTTTTCGAGAACCGCCTAAGGTTCCGAATAAAAAGATGAAATGATTTTTCATTATTTGAATTGAAATGATGACCCTCCCCATCGGAGGGTCATCATTTCAACTAGTCCCCGTGTTCCTCAAATGGATCTCTTAGTTGTTGAGAGGGTTGCCCAAAGGCGGTATATAAGGCATACCCCGTAAAGCTTACAAGTAAACCAGATATGAAGATGGCGACTAGAGTTGCAGTTTCCATTATTAAGTGATTTCAAGACCACGATGGATCTACGATAAGATAGTTTATTTACAACGGAATCGTATACAAAGTCAACAGATCTCAAACAATGCATGGAATAGGATTTATGGCTACACAAACCATTGAGGGTAGTTCCAGATCTGGGCCAAGACGGACTATTGTAGGCGATTTATTAAAACCATTGAATTCGGAATATGGTAAAGTAGCCCCTGGATGGGGAACTACACCCCTTATGGGTTTCGCAATGGCTCTATTTGCAGTATTCCTATCTATTATTTTGGAGATTTATAATTCTTCCGTTTTACTGGATGGTATTTCATTAAGTTAGGTCCAGAAGAACGGATAAGTCCTAACTTTCAATAAAAAAAAGAATCACTTAGGATTCGGATTTCTAGGTCATCTCATTCTGTTTGGTAGTTCGACCGCGGAATTCTTTTGTT